AATATTTCAACTTATTTATCTCTTATTTTACACATAATGGATTTACCTGGATCAATACATGATATTCTTTTAGTATTTCTAGGATCAGGTCTTATATTAGGAGGCCTAGGGGTGGTATTACTTACCAATCCAATTTATTCTGCCTTTTCATTAGGATTGGTTCTTGTTTGTATATCCTTATTCCATATTCCATCTAACTCCTATTTTGTAGCTGCTGCACAGCTCCTTATTTACGTGGGAGCCGTAAATGTCTTAATCGTATTTGCTGTGATGTTCATGAATGGTTCAGAATATTACAAAGATTTATATCTTTGGACAGTTGGAGATGGAGTTACTTCACTGGTTTGTACAAGTATTCTTTTTTCACTAATTACTACTATCTCAGATACGTCATGGTACGGGATTATTTGGACTACAAGATCAAATCAGATTATAGAGCAGGACCTGACAAGTAACGTTCAACAAATTGGAATTCATTTATCAACAGATTTTTATCTTCCATTTGAACTCATTTCTATAATTCTTTTAGTTGCTTTGATAGGTGCAATTGCTATGGCTCGTCAGTAATAAATACTTAGAATTAGAAATACAAAATCAAATAAAATAAATAAGGCCGTGTTTTGTTCTGTGTTATTATTATCACATCAATTTCCCTTCAGTTCCATTTTGATATTCTATTGTTCATATATTAAATTGAATGGGTTTGAGTTCGATCCATTACTAATACCTTCCTTTTTTCCGTACTTGTTATATTCTAGTCAATCAAATCGGTTAAATTGTATTGTTGTTCATATTGAAATCAATCTCAATTGATGAGGAGTTGGTCAATGATGACCGAGCATGTACTTATTTTGAGTGCCTATTTATTTTCTATCGGTATTTATGGATTGATCACAAGCCGAAACATGGTTAGAGCACTTATGTGTCTTGAGCTTATACTGAATGCGGTTAATCTAAATCTCGTAACATTTTCTGATTTATTTGATAGTCGACAATTAAAAGGAGACATTTTCTCGATCTTTGTTATAGCTATTGCAGCCGCTGAAGCAGCTATTGGGCCAGCTATTGTTTCGTCGATCTATCGTAACAGAAAATCAACTCGTATCAATCAATCGAATTTGTTGAATAAATAGTCGTAATGATATAAATAAAGACAGATATATAGAATATTTACCAATTAGAATTAGCGTGTCGTGTATAACTCGTATGACCATGTTTGCTGAAACGTAATAAATCAAAGTATCTTGGACCTCTCTCATTCTCATGACCAGATCCAGAAGTGGATTGATTATTAAATTAAAAAAAATTCTGGTAAACCACTGATTCGTCTGGTGTCTACAATATATGATTCAGTTACTACTGATTTTACCAGATCGAAAATTGATAACGTTCAAAAAATTGATAGATCCAATGTCACATTCAGTAAAGATTTATGATACATGTATAGGGTGTACTCAATGTGTACGAGCCTGCCCCACAGATGTATTGGAAATGATACCTTGGGACGGATGTAAAGCTAAGCAAATTGCTCCTGCTCCAAGAACAGAGGACTGTGTAGGTTGTAAGAGATGTGAATCCGCTTGTCCAACGGATTTCTTGAGTGTCCGGGTTTATTTATGGCATGAGACAACTCGTAGCATGGGTCTAGCTTATTGATACGTTTCACAAAATTCTACTTAAATCCATTTGATTCCTCTTTACCGACAAAAACCCGCACTCGGAATAATCTATTTTCTCGAGTGCGGGTTTTTCTGGTCAAAGTCTATCTTGTCTTTACCACGAGTTATTTTCCTTGGTTAACAATAATTGTGGTTTTGCCGATATCTGCGGGTTCGTCAATTTTCTTTTTCCCTCATAGAGGAAATAAGGTGGTTCGGTGGTATACTATTTGTATCTGCTTATTAGAACTCCTTCTAACGACCTATGCATTCTGTTATCATTTCCAATTGGACGATCCATTAATTCAATTGGAGGAGGATTATAAATGGATAAATATTTTTGATTTTCACTGGAGATTGGGAATCGATGGACTTTCCATAGGACCCATTTTACTGACGGGATTCATCACTACTTTAGCTACTTTAGCGGCTCGGCCAGTTACTCGGGATTCGCGATTGTTCCATTTCCTAATGTTAGCAATGTACAGTGGTCAAATAGGATCATTTTCTTCTCGAGACCTTTTACTTTTTTTCATCATGTGGGAGTTAGAATTAATTCCTGTTTACCTACTTCTATCCATGTGGGGGGGTAAGAAACGTCTGTACTCAGCTACAAAGTTTATTTTGTACACTGCGGGGGGTTCTATCTTTCTCTTAATGGGAGTTCCAGGTATGGGTTTATATGGTTCCAATGAACCAACATTAAATTTTGAAACATCAGCTAATCAATCGTATCCCCTGGCATTGGAAATACTATTCTATTTTGGTTTCCTTATTGCTTATGCTGTCAAATTGCCGATTATACCCCTACATACATGGTTACCAGATACCCATGGAGAAGC